ACGCCAATGTACAATAATAAATGTTATATCTTACAAGTCAGTACGATATAACACTTATGTATTATATTACATGTTGTGTATTTACCCATAGATAATATTGCACGTGAGTAGTACATTATATGTATTATCAACATAAGTGGTTTCAACCCCTCATACATCAGCACAAATCCAAGGTTTACATTAAGCAAAACACGGATAACCACCAACTAAGATGTTTTAACCTGATTAATTGCTACACCACAAACCTTCAGCTAACACGAGCTCCGTCTTTACCCACCAACTTTCAGCATCAGTCCTGCTTCATGTAGTAAGAACCGACCAACGATTTATCAGTAGGCATACTCTTATTGATGGTCAGGGGCAGAAATCGTATTAGGTAGCATCTCGTGAATTATTCCTGGCATTTGGTTCCTATATCAAGGGCTATCCTTAAGAAACCAGCCCCTGAAAGCCGAATGTAATGCATCTGGTTAATGGTGTCAATCTTATTGCCCGTTACCCACCAAGCCGGGCGTTCTCTTATATGCATAGGGTTCTCTTTTTTTTTTTTTCCTTTCAGCTTGCATATACAAGTGCAAGCAAAGAAGTCTAACAAGGTCGAACTAGATCTTGAATTCCAGAGGACTAATGTATCATTATAGAATGATATTCTATAAAGAATCACATACTTGGATATCAAGTGCATAAGGTCCAATTCCATCCTCACAGATATCTAATAGATCCCCGGCTTCTGCGCGACAAACCCCCCTACCCCCCTACGCTGAACGATCCTTGTGTTCCTGTCAAACCCCTAAACCAGGAAGTCTCAACAGCGCTAATTTTTGTTAAAGTATACATTAATAAACTTTTTAACACACTTTATGACATTTGGCACCGACAACACTGTCATCAGACCCCCCTTCATAATTAAAGTATACATTAATAAACTTTTTAACACACTTTATGACATTTGGCACCGACAACACTGTCATCAGACCCCCCTTCATAATTAAAGTATACATTAATAAACTTTTTAACACACTTTATGACATTTGGCACCGACAACACTGTCATCAGACCCCCCTTCATAATTAAAGTATACATTAATAAACTTTTTAACACACTTTATGACATTTGGCACCGACAACACTGTCATCAGACCCCCCTTCATAATTAAAGTATACATTAATAAACTTTTTAACACACTTTATGACATTTGGCACCGACAACACTGTCATCAGACCCCCCTTCATAATTAAAGTATACATTAATAAACTTTTTAACACACTTTATGACATTTGGCACCGACAACACTGTCATCAGACCCCCCCCCCATAATTAAATGTATTCAAGACCCATTGCTAGCGTAGCTTAACTAAAGCATAACACTGAAGCTGTTAAGATGGGCCCTAGAAAGCCCCGAAGGCACAAAGGCTTGGTCCTGACTTTACCATCAGCTTTAACTGAACTTACACATGCAAGTCTCCGCATTCCTGTGAGGATGCCCTTAATCCCCTGCCCGGGGACGAGGAGCCGGCATCAGGCACGCCCCGGCAGCCCAAGACGCCTTGCTAAGCCACACCCCCAAGGAAACTCAGCAGTGATAGACATTAAGCCATAAGCGAAAGCTTGACTTAGTTAAGGTTAAGAGGGCCGGTAAAACTCGTGCCAGCCACCGCGGTTATACGAGAGGCCCTAGTTGATGGTTACCGGCGTAAAGAGTGGTTATGAAAAAGTATTTAATAGAGCCGAACACCCCCTTAGCCGTCATACGCACCTGGGGGCACGAAGACCTACTGCGAAAGCAGCTTTAATTATACCTGAACCCACGACAGCTACGACACAAACTGGGATTAGATACCCCACTATGCCTAGCCGTAAACTTTGATAAAAACATACAACTGATATCCGCCAGGGAACTACAAGCGCCAGCTTAAAACCCAAAGGACTTGGCGGTGCCTCAGACCCACCTAGAGGAGCCTGTTCTAGAACCGATAACCCCCGTTCAACCTCACCACCTCTTGTTTTCCCCGCCTATATACCACCGTCGTCAGCTTACCCTGTGAAGGCCTTATAGTAAGCAAAATGGGCAAAACCCAAAACGTCAGGTCGAGGTGTAGCGCATGAGGTGGGAAGAAATGGGCTACATTCTCTAAATTAGAGCACTACGAACCACGCTGTGAAACCAGCGTCCGAAGGTGGATTTAGCAGTAAACAGAAAACAGAGAGTTCTCTTGAAACTGGCTCTGAGGCGCGCACACACCGCCCGTCACTCTCCCCAAGTTCAATTTATTCTTCTAACTAAGAAGTCAACCGAACAAAGGGGAGGCAAGTCGTAACATGGTAAGTGTACCGGAAGGTGCACTTGGAATAACCAGAGTGTAGCTAAGATAGAAAAGCACCTCCCTTACACCGAGAAGACATCCGTGCAATTCGGGTCACCCTGAGCTGACTAGCTAGCCCACACCTTGGTCTAACACCACAACATACATACCCCTAAAAGACTTAGAACTAAGTTAACAAACCATTTTTCCACCTTAGTACGGGCGACAGAAAAGGAAATAATCGAGCAACAGAGAAAGTACCGCAAGGGAAAGCTGAAAGAGAACTGAAACAACCCATTTAAGCCTAGAAAAGCAGAGATTAAACCTCGTACCTTTTGCATCATGATTTAGCCAGCAAACCTGGGCAAAGAGAACTTTAGTTCAGGCCCCCGAAACTAGACGAGCTACTCCGGGACAGCCTATCATAGGGCCAACCCGTCTCTGTGGCAAAAGAGTGGGACGAGCCCCGAGTAGAGGTGATAAACCTATCGAGCCTAGTTATAGCTGGTTGCTTAGGAAATGAATAGAAGTTCAGCCCCCTGGCCTTCTTAGGACCTCAAGGTAAAACTAACCTTGTCCCAAAGAAACCAAGGGAGTTAGTCAAAGGAGGTACAGCTCCTTTGAACAAGGACACAACCTTAACAGGCGGCTAAGGATCATAATTACTAAGGTAACCTGTTACAGTGGGCCTAAGAGCAGCCACCTGCATAGAAAGCGTTAAAGCTCAGACAGATATAAGCCTCTTATCCTGATAAGAAATCCTACCCCCTAACCGTACTAAGCCATTCCATGCCCCCATGGAAGAGATTATGCTAGAATGAGTAATAAGAGAGAATAACCCTCTCCCGGCACATGTGTAAGTCGGACCGGACCCCCCACCGACAAATAACGAACCCAAGCCAAGAGGGAACTGTAGGCCAGAATAAACACCAAGAAGAACCTACACCAATAAATCGTTAACCCCACACAGGAGTACCCACAGGGAAAGACCCAAAGGAAGAGAAGGAACTCGGCAAACACAAGCCTCGCCTGTTTACCAAAAACATCGCCTCTTGCAAATCAAAGCATAAGAGGTCCCGCCTGCCCTGTGACTATGGGTTTAACGGCCGCGGTATTTTGACCGTGCGAAGGTAGCGCAATCACTTGTCTTTTAAATGAAGACCTGTATGAATGGCATCACGAGGGCTTAGCTGTCTCCTCTTCCAAGTCAATGAAATTGATCTGCCCGTGCAGAAGCGGACATAAGCACATAAGACGAGAAGACCCTATGGAGCTTTAGACACCAGGCAGATCACGTCAAGCAACCTTGAACTAACAAGTAAAAACGCAGTGACCCCTAGCCCATATGTCTTTGGTTGGGGCGACCGCGGGGGAAAACAAAGCCCCCATGTGGACTGAGGGCACTGCCCCCACAGCCAAGAGCTACAACTCTAAGCACCAGAATTTCTGACCAAAAATGATCCGGCGAACGCCGATCAACGGACCGAGTTACCCTAGGGATAACAGCGCAATCCTCTCCCAGAGTCCCTATCGACGAGGGGGTTTACGACCTCGATGTTGGATCAGGACATCCTAATGGTGCAGCCGCTATTAAGGGTTCGTTTGTTCAACGATTAAAGTCCTACGTGATCTGAGTTCAGACCGGAGTAATCCAGGTCAGTTTCTATCTATGAAGTGATGTTTCCTAGTACGAAAGGACCGGAAAGAAGGGGCCCATGCTTTAGGCACGCCCCACCCCCACCTGATGAAGGCAACTAAAACAGACAAGGGGGCACACCAAGATTGTGCCTAAAAGAACGGCGCGCTAAGGTGGCAGAGCCCGGTAATTGCGAGAGGCCTAAGCCCTCTTTTTCAGAGGTTCAAGTCCTCTCCTTAGCTATGACTACCCTTATTACCCATGTTATCAACCCACTCGTATACATTGTGCCTGTTCTCCTAGCAGTTGCTTTCCTCACCCTCCTCGAACGAAAAGTTCTCGGGTACATGCAACTTCGAAAGGGACCTAATATTGTTGGCCCGTATGGGTTACTTCAACCCATTGCAGACGGCCTTAAGCTATTTATTAAAGAGCCAGTTCGACCATCCACCTCTTCCCCCTTCCTATTTCTTGCCACACCAATACTTGCCTTAACACTTGCACTTACCTTATGAGCCCCCATACCAATTCCCTACCCCGTCACAGACCTAAATCTAGGGGTATTATTTGTCCTGGCACTCTCTAGCCTCGCTGTGTACTCTATTTTAGGTTCAGGATGAGCTTCAAATTCCAAATATGCCTTAATCGGAGCCCTACGAGCAGTAGCACAAACTATTTCCTATGAAGTCAGCCTAGGCCTAATCTTACTAAGCGTGATTATTTTTACAGGCGGATTCACACTCCAAACCTTCAACGTTGCTCAAGAAAGTATCTGACTACTTGTACCAACCTGACCCCTTGCCGCCATATGATACATCTCAACCCTAGCTGAGACAAACCGTGCACCATTTGACCTCACAGAAGGAGAATCAGAGTTAGTCTCCGGGTTTAATGTAGAATATGCTGGAGGACCCTTCGCCCTTTTTTTCTTAGCCGAATACGCTAATATCCTTCTAATAAATACACTCTCAGCCATCCTATTCCTGGGCGCATCCCATACCCCAGCTCTCCCTGAACTAACAGCCCTTAACCTCATAACAAAAGCTGCCCTACTCTCCGTTGTATTCTTATGAGTACGAGCATCCTACCCCCGATTTCGATACGACCAACTTATACACTTAGTTTGAAAAAGCTTCCTACCTCTAACTTTAGCCCTTGTCCTATGACACCTTGCACTCCCTATTGCTATAGCAGGCCTCCCTCCCCAACTTTAGTTTCACAAGGAATTGTGCCTGAATGCTTAAGGACCACCTTGATAGCGTGGCTGATAGGGGTTCAAGTCCCCTCAATTCTAGAGAGAAGGGGCTCGAACCCATCCTCAAGAGATCAAAACTCTTGGTGCTTCCACTACACCACTTTCTAGTAAAGTCAGCTAATTAAGCTTTTGGGCCCATACCCCAAATATGTTGGTTAAAATCCTTCCTTTACTAATGAATCCCTATGTACTCACTATTTTACTTTCCAGCCTAGGCCTAGGCACAGTCCTCACCTTTGCCAGTTCCCACTGACTTCTTGCATGAATAGGTCTAGAAATTAATACCCTTGCTATTATTCCGATCATAGCACGACAGCACCACCCCCGAGCAATTGAAGCTACAACCAAATACTTTTTAACACAAGCAACTGCCGCAGCAATGATCCTCTTTGCCAGCACTACCAATGCTTGACTGGTTGGGGAATGAGAAATCCACCAACTATCCCACCCCTTAGCAACTACAACTGTGATACTGGCCTTAGCACTTAAGCTCGGACTAGCCCCCGTTCATTTCTGATTACCAGAAGTTCTTCAAGGGATTGAACTTACCACAGGATTAATCCTTTCAACCTGACAAAAACTCGCACCCTTTGCACTTATAATTCAAGTAGCCCCAACTATCAACTCTTCTCTACTTATTACACTAGGTCTTCTATCAACTCTAGTGGGGGGTTGAGGAGGACTTAACCAAACCCAACTACGTAAAATTTTAGCATACTCTTCAATTGCCCACCTAGGGTGAATAGTGTTAATCTTACAATTTGCACCCTCCCTGACACTCCTCAGCCTCCTCCTTTATATCATCATAACCTCTTCAGCATTCCTTGCACTAAAAACCAACAATTCCCTAACTATCAACACCCTTGCAACCTCATGAACGAAAGCCCCCACTCTCGCCGCACTAACTACTCTTGTTCTTCTCTCTCTAGGAGGTCTCCCACCTCTCTCAGGCTTTATACCCAAATGACTTATTCTGCAAGAACTAACAAAACAAGGACTTCCACTGTCTGCCACACTAGCTGCTATAGCAGCCCTCCTTAGTCTCTACTTTTATCTGCGCCTCTGTTACGCCATGGCACTCACTATTTACCCCAACACCCTAACTGCCACCGCCCCCTGACGCCTCAACTTCACCCACCTTACCCTGCCCCTCTCAATTGTTACTATCCTAGCCTTAGCCTTACTCCCCCTCACCCCAGCTGTGACTGCAGTATTAACCTTATAAGGGCTTAGGATAACACTTAGACCAAGAGCCTTCAAAGCTCTAAGCGGGAGTGAAAATCTCCCAGCCCTTGTTTAAGACTTGCAGGACTCTATCCCACATCTTCTGAATGCAACCCAGACACTTTAATTAAGCTAAAGCCTTTCTAGGTGGGAAGGCCTCGATCCTACAAACTCTTAGTTAACAGCTAAGCGCTCTATCCAGCGAGCATCCATCTACTTTCCCCCGCCACCAGGGGCGGCGAGGCGGGGGAAAGCCCCGGTAGGCTATTAGCCTACTTCTTTAGATTTGCAATCTAACATGTGGTACACCACAGGGCTTGATAAGGAGAGGATTTAAACCTCTGTTTATGGAGCTACAATCCACCGCTTAAGCTCTCAGCCACCCTACCTGTGGCAATCACACGATGATTTTTCTCAACCAACCACAAAGACATTGGCACCCTCTATTTAGTATTTGGTGCCTGAGCCGGAATAGTCGGCACAGCCCTAAGTCTCTTGATCCGAGCAGAACTAAGTCAACCCGGAGCTCTTCTAGGGGATGACCAGATCTATAACGTAATCGTCACAGCCCATGCCTTCGTTATAATTTTCTTTATAGTCATGCCAATCATAATTGGGGGCTTTGGAAACTGATTGATCCCACTTATAATTGGAGCCCCTGACATAGCATTCCCTCGAATAAATAACATAAGCTTCTGGCTCCTCCCTCCATCCTTTCTCCTCCTTCTAGCTTCGTCTGGGGTTGAAGCCGGCGCCGGCACAGGGTGAACAGTCTATCCCCCTCTAGCCGGAAACCTAGCCCACGCAGGGGCTTCCGTTGATTTAACTATCTTCTCTCTCCACTTGGCTGGTATTTCCTCAATTTTAGGGGCTATTAATTTTATTACAACCATCATTAATATAAAACCCCCAGCCATTTCTCAGTATCAAACCCCACTTTTTGTTTGAGCTGTTTTAGTTACTGCCGTTCTCTTACTACTTTCCCTTCCCGTCTTAGCAGCGGGCATCACTATACTACTTACAGACCGAAATCTTAATACCACTTTCTTTGACCCAGCAGGCGGAGGAGACCCAATCCTGTACCAGCACCTCTTTTGATTCTTCGGCCATCCGGAAGTCTACATTCTTATTCTCCCGGGCTTTGGTATAATTTCCCACATCGTTGCCTATTATTCAGGTAAAAAAGAACCTTTCGGGTATATAGGAATAGTCTGAGCTATGATAGCCATCGGACTCTTGGGGTTCATCGTTTGAGCCCACCATATGTTTACTGTCGGTATGGACGTAGACACTCGTGCTTACTTTACATCCGCCACCATAATCATTGCCATCCCAACAGGAGTAAAAGTATTTAGCTGATTAGCTACATTACATGGCGGCTCAATCAAATGAGAAACACCACTTCTCTGGGCCCTAGGGTTTATTTTCCTGTTTACAGTAGGGGGACTTACGGGCATTGTTCTTGCTAATTCCTCATTAGACATCGTCCTCCACGACACTTATTACGTGGTCGCTCACTTCCACTATGTATTATCTATGGGAGCTGTCTTTGCCATCATGGGCGCTTTCGTACACTGATTCCCACTATTTACAGGGTACACCCTCCACAGCACATGAACCAAAATCCATTTTGGAATTATGTTCATTGGCGTAAATTTAACCTTTTTCCCCCAGCACTTCCTCGGCCTTGCAGGGATACCACGGCGATACTCTGACTACCCAGACGCCTACACATTATGAAACACAGTATCCTCAATTGGGTCTCTTATCTCCTTAGTTGCTGTAATTATATTCCTGTTTATTCTCTGAGAAGCCTTTGCTGCCAAACGAGAAGTAGCATCAATTGAATTAACTTCAACAAACGTAGAATGACTACATGGTTGTCCTCCACCTTACCACACATTTGAAGAACCAGCATTTGTTCGAGTACAGGCAAACTAACGAGAAAGGGAGGAATTGAACCCCCATGTGCTGGTTTCAAGCCAACCGCATAACCACTCTGCCACTTTCTTCCATAAGACACTAGTAAAACTAGTCTATTACACTGCCTTGTCAAGGCAAAATTGTGGGTTAAAATCCCGCGTGTCTTAAGCATTTAGCTAAAATGGCACATCCCTCACAACTAGGATTCCAAGACGCGGCCTCCCCTGTAATAGAAGAACTTCTTCACTTCCACGACCACGCTCTTATGATTGTTCTTCTCATCAGCACACTAGTGCTTTATATCATCGTAGCAATAGTCTCTACTAAACTCACTAACAAATATATCCTTGATTCTCAAGAAATTGAAATCGTTTGAACCGTCCTCCCAGCGGTTATCCTTATTCTTATTGCCCTCCCCTCCCTCCGAATTCTCTACCTCATAGATGAAATTAATGACCCCCACCTCACTATCAAAGCAATGGGCCATCAATGATACTGAAGCTACGAATATACCGACTACGAAGACTTAGGCTTTGACTCTTACATAGTCCCCACCCAAGATTTGGTGCCCGGTCAATTTCGCCTTCTAGAAACAGATCATCGAATAGTTGTCCCTGTAGAATCCCCAATCCGAGTTCTTGTCTCAGCTGAAGACGTCCTACACTCCTGGGCTGTCCCTTCCCTAGGTGTAAAAATAGACGCAGTGCCAGGACGATTAAACCAGACAGCCTTTATTGCCTCTCGACCTGGAGTATTCTACGGACAATGTTCTGAAATCTGCGGGGCCAACCACAGCTTCATACCCATCGTTGTCGAAGCAGTACCCCTAGAACACTTCGAGAAATGATCCACTATAATACTTGAAGATGCCTCACTAAGAAGCTAAATCGGGAATAGCGTTAGCCTTTTAAGCTAAAGACTGGTGACCCCCAATCACCCTTAGTGACATGCCCCAACTCAACCCCGCCCCCTGATTTGCCATCTTGGTGTTCTCGTGACTGGTTTTTTTAACTGTAATTCCCCCAAAAGTCCTAGGCCACACTTTTGCAAATGAGCCTACTTCACAAAGCACTGAAAAAGCTAAACCTGAACCCTGAAACTGACCATGACACTAAGCTTCTTTGACCAATTTATGAGCCCCACATACCTAGGTATTCCACTTATTGCTTTAGCACTAACCTTACCATGAATTCTTTTCCCCACCCCCTCCACCCGATGACTAAATAACCGCCTTATCACCCTTCAAGGATGGTTCATCAACCGATTTACTCAACAACTTCTTCTACCCCTTAACTTAGGAGGCCACAAATGAGCAGTTCTATTGACTTCTTTAATATTATTCCTTATTACCCTAAATATACTAGGCCTCCTCCCATACACATTTACCCCTACTACACAACTCTCTTTAAACATAGGCCTCGCAATCCCACTATGACTTGCAACAGTGATCATTGGAATACGAAACCAACCCACCGCTGCCCTCGGACACCTCTTGCCTGAAGGAACTCCTATCCCCCTAATCCCAGTTCTCATTATTATCGAGACAATTAGCCTTTTTATCCGCCCCCTCGCCCTAGGTGTACGACTTACAGCCAATCTCACAGCAGGCCATCTTCTAATTCAACTAATTGCCACAGCAGCCTTTGTTCTCCTGCCTATAATACCCACAGTGGCAATCCTGACTTCTATTGTTCTTTTCCTATTAACCCTCCTTGAAATTGCCGTTGCCATAATTCAAGCCTATGTATTTGTTCTCCTCCTAAGCCTCTACCTACAAGAAAACGTCTAATGGCACACCAAGCACACGCATACCACATGGTTGACCCAAGCCCCTGACCTCTAACCGGCGCAATTGCCGCCCTCTTACTTACATCAGGCACTGCAGTCTGATTCCACTTTCATTCACTAACACTACTAACCATAGGGAATATTCTACTGCTTCTCACCATATACCAGTGATGACGGGATATTATCCGAGAAGGCACCTTTCAAGGACACCACACACCCCCAGTCCAAAAAGGATTACGCTACGGTATAATCTTATTTATCACCTCCGAAGTATTCTTTTTCTTAGGTTTCTTCTGAGCTTTCTACCACTCTAGTCTCGCCCCCACGCCTGAGTTAGGAGGCTGCTGACCCCCCACAGGCATTATCACTCTTGATCCCTTTGAAGTCCCACTTCTTAACACCGCAGTCCTTCTAGCATCTGGTGTCACCGTTACATGAGCCCACCACAGCATTATGGAGGGAGAACGGAAACAAGCCATTCAATCTCTTACCCTTACCATCTTACTAGGATTTTACTTCACCTTCCTCCAAGGCATAGAATACTACGAAGCCCCATTCACAATCGCCGACGGTGTATACGGCTCCACTTTCTTTGTCGCCACAGGATTCCACGGCCTACATGTAATTATCGGCTCTACCTTTCTAGCAGTCTGCCTATTACGACAAGTTCAATACCATTTTACATCCGAACATCACTTTGGCTTTGAAGCTGCCGCCTGATACTGACATTTTGTGGACGTCGTATGACTCTTCCTATACGTCTCTATTTACTGATGAGGCTCATAATCTTTCTAGTATTAATACGTATAAGTGACTTCCAATCACCCGGTCTTGGTTAAAGTCCAAGGAAAGATAATGAATTTAATTACAACAATTATTACTATCACCATCACACTATCCGCAGTACTGGCCACCATTTCTTTCTGACTGCCACAAATTTCGCCTGACGCAGAAAAGCTATCCCCTTATGAGTGCGGATTCGATCCCCTGGGATCTGCCCGCTTACCCTTCTCCTTACGCTTCTTTCTAATCGCCATCCTTTTTCTTCTATTTGACCTAGAAATTGCCCTTCTCCTTCCCCTTCCCTGAGGAGATCAACTCATCACCCCCACTCTAACACTTGCCTGATCGGCCGCCGTTCTCGCTCTTCTTACTCTCGGCCTAATCTATGAATGAACCCAAGGAGGCTTAGAATGGGCTGAATAGGCAGTTAGTCCAAAACAAGACCCTTGATTTCGGCTCAAAAAACCATGGTTTAAGTCCATGACCGCCTTATGACACCAGTACACTTCAGCTTTACCTCAGCCTTTATATTAGGGCTTATAGGACTTGCATTCCACCGCACCCATCTTCTCTCAGCCCTTCTATGCCTAGAAGGAATAATACTCTCCCTATTTATTGCCCTCTCCCTCTGAGCCCTACAAATGGAGGCAACTGGCTACTCAGTGGCTCCTATACTTCTTCTAGCATTTTCAGCCTGCGAAGCCAGCGCGGGTCTAGCCCTCCTGGTAGCAACTGCACGAACACACGGTACAGACCGCCTTCAAAGCCTAAACCTCCTCCAATGTTAAAGATTCTAATCCCAACACTCATGCTTTTCCCAACAATCTGGCTAAGCCCTGCGAAGTGACTTTGAACAACATCAATTGCCCAAAGTTTAATTATTGCCTTGGCAAGTTTATCATGACTTAAATGATCATCAGAGACCGGATGATCCTCCTCCAACCTTTATTTAGCAACTGACCCTTTATCAACACCCTTACTGGTATTAACCTGCTGATTACTACCCCTTATAATTCTTGCCAGCCAAAACCACATCTCCCCTGAACCCTTAAACCGCCAACGAACTTACATCTCCCTTTTGGCCTCCCTCCAAACATTTTTAATCTTAGCATTTGGAGCTACGGAGATCATCATGTTCTACATCATATTTGAAGCCACTCTGCTCCCGACCCTGATCATCATCACACGATGAGGAAATCAAACAGAACGCCTTAATGCCGGCACTTATTTCTTATTCTACACCTTAGCCGGCTCCCTACCCCTTCTCGTAGCCTTACTACTTTTACAAAATGACAGTGGTACCCTATCCATATTTACCCTGCAATACACGCAACCTCTACACCTTTTGACATGGGGTGATAAACTATGATGAGCTGCCTGCCTCTTAGCCTTTCTTGTAAAAATACCCCTATACGGCGTCCACCTTTGACTTCCTAAAGCCCATGTAGAAGCCCCAATCGCAGGGTCCATAATTCTGGCAGCTGTTCTTCTTAAACTTGGGGGATACGGTATAATACGCATAATAGTTATACTAGACCCATTAACCAAAGAACTAGCCTACCCCTTCATTATTTTGGCCTTGTGAGGTATTATTATGACCGGATCAATCTGCCTACGTCAAACAGACCTAAAATCACTTATTGCATACTCTTCAGTAGGCCATATAGGATTAGTTGCAGGGGGCATTCTCATTCAAACGCCCTGAGGGTTTACTGGTGCAATTATCCTTATAATTGCACACGGTCTTGCCTCCTCAGCACTCTTCTGCCTGGCTAACACTAGCTACGAGCGCACACATAGCCGAACTATACTCTTAGCTCGAGGAATACAAATGGTTCTTCCCCTTATAACCACTTGATGATTCATAGCTAGTTTAGCCAATCTCGCCCTACCTCCCCTCCCCAACCTAATAGGAGAACTGATAATCATCACTTCCATATTTAACTGATCATACTGAACCCTCCTTCTTACAGGAATCGGCACACTAATTACAGCAAGCTACTCTCTCTATCTATTTTTAATAACCCAACGAGGACCCCTACCTTCCCACATCATTGCTCTTGAACCCACCCACACTCGCGAACACCTACTCATCACTTTACACCTTATTCCTGTCATCCTCCTGATCCTAAAACCTGAGCTCATCTGAGGCTGATGCTTCTGTAGATGTAGTTTAACCAAAACATTAGATTGTGATTCTAAAGACAGAGGTTAGAGTCCTCTTATCCACCGAGAGAAATCTGTTGATAGTAGAGACTGCTAATCTTCTACCCCCTTGGTTAAATTCCGTGGTTCACTCGCGCTTTTAAAGGATAATAGCTCATCCATTGGTCTTAGGAACCAAAAACTCTTGGTGCAAGTCCAAGTAAAAGCTATGCACCCGACTACCCTTATCTTAAGTTCAGCTCTTTTAATGATCTTCGCACTCCTCCTCTACCCCCTTATTACCACCCTTAACCCCACCCCACGACAAGAAGACTGAGCCCTTACTCACGTGAAAACCGCTATCAAAATAGCTTTTCTAGTAAGCCTCCTACCCCTCTTTGTTTTTCTTGACCAAGGCACCGAAACAATTGTTACCAGTTGACAATGAATAAACACCTTAACTTTTGATATCAATCTCAGTTTTAAATTTGACCACTATTCCATTATTTTCACCCCCATTGCCCTTTATGTCACTTGATCTATTCTCGAATTTGCATCCTGATATATGCACGCTGACCCTAATATAAACCGATTTTTTAAATACCTTCTCCTCTTCCTGATTGCCATAATCATTCTAGTAACCGCCAACAACATATTTCAACTATTCATTGGCTGGGAGGGAGTTGGCATTATATCATTCCTCCTTATTGGATGGTGATACGGCCGAGCCGATGCTAACACAGCTGCCATACAAGCTGTAATTTATAACCGAGTCGGAGACATTGGACTTATCCTAAGCATAGCATGATTCGCAACAAACCTTAACTCATGAGAGATTCAACAAATATTCGCCTCCTCAAAAGAACTAGACCTCACATTCCCCCTCCTTGGCCTCATTTTAGCCGCCACCGGTAAATCAGCACAATTTGGACTTCATCCGTGACTTCCTTCCGCAATAGAGGGCCCTACGCCGGTATCTGCCCTACTTCACTCTAGCACCATGGTCGTCGCGGGCATCTTCCTATTGATTCGACTCCACCCCCTTATAGAAAACAACCAAACAGCCCTAACCACCTGCTTATGTTTAGGAGCCCTAACTACGCTATTTACCGCCACCTGTGCCCTAACACAAAACGATATCAAAAAGATTATTGCATTCTCTACATCAAGCCAACTAGGCCTGATAATAGTGACTATTGGACTCAATCAACCACAACTAGCCTTTCTCCACATCTGCACCCACGCATTCTTCAAAGCTATGCTCTTCCTTTGCTCCGGCTCAATTATTCATAGCTTAAATGATGAACAAGATATTCGAAAAATGGGAGGAATACATAATCTTACCCCCTTTACCTCCTCCTGCCTCACAATCGGAAGCCTAGCACTTACTGGCACTCCATTTTTAGCAGGATTCTTTTCCAAAGATGCTATTATTGAGGCCTTAAATACCTCTCACCTTAACGCCTGAGCCCTCACACTTACTCTCCTAGCCACCTCCTTCACTGCCGTCTACAGCCTCCGAGTTGTCTTTTTTGTCTCCATAGGACACCCCCGCTTTACAGCCATTGCCCCCATTAACGAAAATAACCCCTCCGTTATTAACCCTATCAAACGATTGGCCTGAGGAAGCATTGTTGCAGGACTTTTAATTACCTCAAACTTTCTTCCCTCTAAAACCCCTGTAATAACCATACCCCTTCCGTTGAAATTAGCCGCTCTCCTAGTTACTATCTTAGGCCTCCTTATCGCACTAGAACTTGCATCACTAACCAACAAGCAATTTAAAGCTGTGCCCAACCTCATCCCCCACAACTTCTCTAACATGCTAGGATTCTTCCCTGCCGTTATCCACCGACTAGCCCCCAAGCTAAACTTAACCCTAGGACAAACCATCGCCAGCCAAATAGTAGATCAAACATGATTTGAAAAAATCGGCCCCAAGGAATTATCTCCGCCCACCTGCCTAATGGTTACAACAACAAGTAATATTCAACAAGGCATAATTAAAACATACCTCACTGTATTTTTCCTCTCAACAACCCTAGCCGTCCTACTTACACTAACCTAAACTGCTCGAAGAGCCCCCCGACTCAACCCCCGTGTTAATTCTAACACCACAAAAAGTGTTAATAAAAGCACCCACGCACACGCAATTAGCATCCCACCCCCACAAGAGTATATTAAAGCTACCCCACTCGTGTCGCCCCGCAATACAGAAAACTCCTTAAATTCATCCACCGCCACCCATGAAGTTTCATACCACCCACCCCAGAATCAACCTGCCACCAGAGCCACCCCCACCGTATATACCACCACATACCCCAAGACCGAACGATCCCCTCAAGATTCTGGAAAAGGTTCAGCAGCCAAAGCTGCTGAATAAGCAAATACTACTAATATTCCCCCTAAGTAAATCAGAAACAGTACCAAAGACAAAAAAGACCCCCCATGGCCCGCCAAAACCCCACAACCCACACCTGCTGCTACAACCAACCCTAAGGCAGCAAAATAAGGAGCAGGATTAGATGCAACACCCACAAGCCCTAAAACCAACCCTAAAAGAAATAAAGACACAAGATAAGTCATAATTCCTGCTCGGACTTTAACCGAAACTAATGACTTGAAAAACCACCGTTGTTATTCAACTACAAGAACCTAATGGCTAACCTCCGAAAAACCCACCCCCTCCTAAAAATTGCTAATGACGCACTAGTTGACCTTCCAGCACCCTCTAATATCTCAGTTTGATGAAATTTTGGGTCTCTCCTAGGCTTATGTCTAGCCACCCAAATTCTCACCGGGCTTTTCCTAGCTATACATTACACCTCTGACATTTCAACAGCCTTTTCCTCCGTCTGCCATATCTGCCGGGATGTTAGTTACGGCTGACTAATTCGTAATATCCACGCTAACGGAGCATCTTTCTTCTTTATCTGTATTTATATACATATCGCCCGAGGACTTTACTACGGGTCCTACTTATACAAGGAGACTTGAAATATCGGAGTAGTACTATTACTTCTCACCATGATAACTGCCTTTGTGGGCTATGTTCTTCCATGAGGACAAATATCCTTCTGAGGAGCCACTGTAATCACCAACCTCCTATCCGCTGTCCCCTATGTGGGGGGCGCCCTAGTACAGTGAATTTGAGGCGGATTCTCTGTAGACAATGCTACTCTAACACGATTTTTCGCCTTCCACTTCCTATTCCCGTTTGTTATCGCAGCTGCTACAGTCCTCCACCTTCTATTTTTACACGAAACCGGGTCAAACAATCCAGCAGGAATTAACTCCGACGCTGATAAAATCTCATTTCACCCCTACTTCTCATATAAAGACCTGCTCGGGTTTGTAGCCATACTATTAGGCCTAACATCTCTAGCTCTTTTTGCACCCAATCTCCTTGGAGACCCAGACAATTTTACACCCGCCAACCCGCTAGTCACCCCACCTCACATCAAACCCGAGTGGTACTTCTTGTTTGCCTATGCAATTCTACGCTCTATCCCCAATAAACTGGGTGGAGTGCTCGCCCTCTTGTTCTCCATCCTCGTCCTTATAGTTGTCCCCATCCTCCACACCTCTAAACAACGTGGACTAACCTTCCGACCACTAACCCAATTCTTATTCTGAACCCTAGTAGCAGACATACTGATCCTCACCTGAATTGGGGGTATACCTGTAGAACACCCATTTATTATCATTGGCCAAATCGCCTCCGTAATTTACTTCACCATCTTCCTAATCCTCGCCCCCCTAGCCGGCTGGGCCGAGAATAAAGCCCTTGAATGAGCCTGCCCTAGTAGCTCAGCGCCAGAGCGCCGGTCTTGTAATCCGGAGGCCGGAGGTTAAAACCCTCCCTAGTGCTCAGAGAAAGGAGATTTTAACTCCCACCCTTAACTCCCAAAGCTAAGATTCTAAATTAAACTACCCTCTG